AAGTAAAAAAATATTGGATTTTTTAGTGCCTAAAATTTTAGGCAAAATTTACTTCGATAAAAAAGGTTAATTTAATTTTGTTTTAAATGAAAAAATTATTGTGTGTATATATATATATGCGATAGTTTACACATATCACAACTTGTTGACTAGCACGTTCTCGAACCTGCCTTGTGTTTAGGGGTTTGGCAAGAATAACAGGATTTTTAGAGCGTAGGGGGTAAGGGGGTTTGTCGCGCGAAAGCCGAGGGCATATTATCAGAGTATGTTGAAGAAAGGTTGTAATGTATGCACTTGAATTATAAGTTAGTGAGTCTTTTATCTATCATTTATATTTGCACTTGGGATGCAAATTGAAAGGAAAATAGAAAAAGATACCCCATGCAATAGTAAAACGCTCGGCATGTGGGGTAAAGAGATGAATGATTGACACCGCTGGCTAATCAGATGCCGCTTACCACTCACTAATAGGGGTCTTAAAGCGATGCACATGAAGTAGGAATCAGATGCCAGGAATAAATCATATATAACGACCCTTATTTGAAAATGTCCTTGATTCTATCATTAATAAATATTACCTTATAAATTGTTGTGAATATTATTAATTAATGATCTAATAGACTGTTAGTACTTGCTTTATGGTTAAAATAGCGAAATGGGGATAATACATAGTATGTCTTTAATACATGCATAATATGTGCTTATACATATACCATATGTGTGTATAATATTTTCTTAAAATTTCCTGTGTCAGATAATGGTACATGTAATTAAACATTTAAATTTGGGTCATATCTTATTTATTTATGCATTTTAGGCTGCAGAAAATAGTTTAGTTTAGAATCCTGGCTTTGGGAGTCAGGGGTGCGAGTTAGATCCTCTCTTTTCTGGTTGCGGTGTGGCTTTAGGGAGGGGTTTAACCTCCGATCTTCGGATTACAAGACCGGTGCTTTTATTTAAGCTACTAAGGCAGGTTTAATTTAATATCTTGTTTTCTAATCATCCTGTTAGTGGGAATAAAATTAAGAATAATGAGAAATATAATACTGATGCGATTTGTCCAATAATAATGAATGGGTGTTCTACGGGTATTCCTCCAATTCAGGTTAGGATAGCCATATCTGCTACAAGTAGTCAGAAGAGAAATTGGGTTGGTGGACGGAATGTTATTCCTCGTTGTTTTGAGGTGTGCAGGAGTGGTACTATAAATAATACTAGGATGGAGAATAATAGTGCGAGAACTCCTCCTAATTTGTTTGGGATTGAACGTAGAATTGCGTAGGCGAATAGGAAGTATCACTCTGGTTTAATATGTGGGGGTGTAACCAGGGGGTTGGCTGGGGTAAAATTTTCTGGGTCTCCTAGAAGATTGGGGGAAAATAGTGCTAAGAGTTCTAGAACTATAATTATAATTGAGAAACCTAGTAGGTCTTTGTATGAAAAGTATGGGTGGAAAGAGATTTTGTCTGCGTTTGGGTTTAATCCTATTGGGTTATTTGATCCTGTTTCGTGGAAGAAAAATAGATGTAAAATTATTATGGCTGTTACAATGAATGGTAGTAGAAAGTGGAATGCGAAGAATCGTGTAAGTGTTGCATTGTCTACGGAAAACCCTCCTCAGATTCATTGGACTAGTGTATTTCCTATGTATGGTACTGCGGATAACAGGTTTGTGATTACTGTGGCACCTCAAAATGATATTTGCCCTCATGGCAGCACGTAACCCACAAATGCGGTTATTATTACTAGTAGGAAAAGGGCTACTCCAATGTTTCAGGTCTCTTTGTTTAAATATGATCCATAATACAAGCCGCGAGCGATGTGAATGTAGAGGCAGATGAAAAAGAATGATGCCCCGTTGGCATGTATATTACGAATTAATCATCCGTAATTTACGTCTCGGCAGATGTGAACTACTGATGAGAAGGCGGTTGATATGTCAGATGTGTAGTGTATTGCTAGGAACAGTCCTGTGATGATTTGGGTAATGAGGCATAGTCCTAGTAGTGATCCAAAGTTTCATCATGATGAAATGTTGGCTGGAGTTGGTAGGTCAATTAATGCGTCGTTAGCAATTTTGGCTAGTGGGTGTGTTTTTCGTAGGCTTGCCATTAGGAATGTGTTCTTGTAGTAAAATAATTACAGTGGTTCTTCAAGCCATTGGTCTTGGTTAAAGTCCGAGCATGAATTATGATATATTCAATGTCTTTGTTGTTAGTAGTCTTAGTGGTAGGTCTTATTGCTGTTGCTTCAAATCCTACGCCTTATTTTGCGGCTATTGGGTTGGTGGTTACAGCTGGCGTGGGTTGTGGAATCTTGGTTTATTGTGGGGGTTCTTTTTTGTCTTTAATTCTTTTTTTGATTTATTTGGGTGGTATGCTTGTAGTTTTTGCTTATTCAGCGGCTTTAGCTGCTGAGCCTTTTCCTGAGGCTTGGGGTGGTCGTTCTGTTGTAGAATATGTTTTGATTTATCTTTTTGGTGTGGGTTTAGTGGCGGGATTTTTTGGAGGGGGGTGATATGATGGTTATTGAGTTGTTGTTGACGGGTTAAAAGAATTTACAATGTTGCGTAATGATGTGGGTGGAGTAGCTGTTATTTACTCTTTTGGTGGTGGCTTTTTAGTGATTTGTGCTTGGGTGCTGCTTTTGACTTTATTTGTTGTATTGGAGTTAACTCGTGGTTTAGACCGTGGTAGTTTGCGATCAGTTTAGAGTATGGTAGAAAATGTTAGTATTAGTAAGATTAGGGAGACTGAGAAAATTGTTAAATATGTTTTGATTTTTGCTTGTTGGGCATTATTTAGGTATGTAGTGGTTTTGGTTAATATTCATGTTATTTTTTGTACTCAGAGGGTTTGTCATGTTTTGTCTATTATTGTACCAATTTTATGTCCTATAGTTAGTTTTAGCGTTGGGAGGAGTCGGTGAACTGTTGTTGGGCAGAACCCTAGTATATTAAAGTAGTAAAATATAATGGCTATTGTTGTGTTTTTGATTTGTTCTTCGTTTAGTGAAGAAATTCATTTTGCTGTAATAAATCCAATTACAATTACTATAATGGCTGTGAGTTTTATGTATAGGGGTATTGTTAGGGTTGGTGTTTTTTCTGGAAGAATATTGTGTCAGATAATGAATCCTATAATAATGCTTCCTCAGGCTAGTCGTTTAATTGGTTTTAGCACTGTTATTGTGTTTTCGGTTGGTAAAATTTTAGGGCTGATTAATCCTGGTCCTAGTGTTACATGGTATATTAGTCGATAGCTATAAGCTGCGGTGAATGATGCAGCAATTAGTGTAAGGGCGATTGTAGTGATGCTTAATTTAGATGTTATTAAAGACTCTAGGATAGCGTCTTTTGAGTAAAATCCGGCTAAGAATGGGAATCCTGATAGTGCTATATTACCAATTAATAGGTATGTTGTGGTGGTGGGTATCAGGGTTATTAGGTTCCCTATTTTTCGGATGTCTTGTTCATCTTTTAGTTTGTGAATAATAACACCTGAGCATAAGAATAATATGGCTTTGAAAAAGGCGTGGGTGCAGATGTGGAAGAATGCTAGTTGAGGTTGGTTTAGTCCAATGGCCATTATTATTAACCCTAGTTGACTTGATGTTGAGAAGGCTACGATTTTTTTGATGTCATTTTGGGTTAGGGCGCAGGCGGCTGAAAATAGTGTTGTTGCTAAGCCTAGATATAAGCAGGTCGTTAGTGCTTTGTCGTTGTTTTGCATTATTGGGTGTAGGCGAATTAATAGGAAAATTCCAGCAACTACTATGGTGCTGGAGTGGAGTAGGGCGGATACAGGGGTTGGTCCTTCTATCGCTGCGGGTAGCCACGGATGAAGTGTGAATTGGGCTGATTTTCCTATGGCCGCTAGGATTATTCCTGCTAGTGGAATCATTGAGTTGTGTGCTTGTGATTCTGTAATAATTTCTTGGATATTTCATGAGTTTATTTGTGTGGCGAATCAGGCAAGGGCTATAATGAATCCAATGTCTCCTACGCGATTGTAGATAATGGCTTGGAGGGCTGATGTATTCGCGTCTGCTCGTCCAGATCATCATCCAATTAGTAGAAAGGATATGATTCCAACACCTTCTCAGCCAATGAATAGTTGAAATATATTATTAGCTGTAACTAGAATAATTATGGCTACTAGAAATAGGAGTAAATATTTAAAGAATCGGTCTTTATTTGGGTCTGCGTCTATGTATCATAGTGCAAACTCTAAAATAGATCAGGCCACAAATAGTGCAACTGGTGTAAAAATTAGTGAGTAGTGGTCGAAGTTGAAACCTAGAAATAGTTCAGTTGTATAAATGCTTGTTCAGTATCAGCTAGCGGAAATACTTTCTGCTCCTTGATTAATAAAGATTAGAAGTGCGGTAAAGCTAATGTAAAATGATCGACTTACTGCATTTTTAATATCCGTGGCTAATTGGTTTGGTTTTTTTGGTTTTGGGTTCAGTGTTTTTAGAAGTGGGAAGATTAAGGTTGTAATTGACAAGAGTATAAGTGATGTCATGGTGTATACCATAACTTCCACTTGGACTTGCACCAAGAATTTTTGGTTCCTAAGACCAATGGATGTGCTGTTATCCTTTGGAAGTGGCGAGATAGCCATGGAGTTTAACCATGGTATATAAGTATTAGCAGAACTTATTATTTTCTTACTTTCTCGGTAAGTTAGGGGGTTTTAACTCCTATTGTTAGAGTCACGATCTAAGGTTTTAGTTAAACTAAACTTACTAGTAACATCATCCTAGTAGGATTTCTGGTTTTATTACGAGCATGATGATTGGAATTAGGTGAAGTGCTATAAGTAGGTGCTCTCGGGTGTGGTATGGTGGTAGGTTTGTGATGTGATTTGGTATTTGGCCTCGTTGTGTTATTAAAAATATATATAGGGAGTAGCTTGCTGTAATTAGTGTTCCTATCCCTGTTAGTGCAATTGTTCATGGGGATCAGTTAAATATTGTTGTGATAATTGTTAGTTCTCCTACTAGATTTGGTAGAGGTGGTAGTGCCAGGTTAGCTAGGTTGGCAATAAATCATCATGTTGTTGCTAGTGGTAGAATTATTTGTAAGCCTCGAATAAGAATTATAGTTCGACTGTGTACTCGTTCGTAGGTTGTGTTGGCTAAACAGAATAGTATTGAGGATGTTAGTCCGTGGGCGATTATTAAGGCGATTGCTCCTGAAAATCCTCACGTGGTTTGAATTAAAATACCTCCTGCTACTAGGCCTATGTGGCTTACTGATGAATAAGCGATTATAGATTTTAGGTCTGTTTGTCGTAGGCAAATTGACCCGGTTATGATAATTCCTCATAATGCTAGAACAATAAATGGGTAAATTAATTCTTTGTTAAATGCGTCTAATACAGTTATTATGCGTATTATTCCGTAGCCTCCCAGTTTTAGGAGAATTGCTGCTAGTACTATTGACCCTGCTACGGGGGCTTCAACGTGTGCTTTAGGTAGTCATAAGTGTACTCCGTACAGTGGTATTTTTACTAGGAATGCAATTAAACAGCCTGCTCATCAAATTTTGTGGCCGTATGAGTTTATTGTCATTGGTTGCGCGTATTGGAGAATTAATATAGATAGGGTTCCTGTGGTTTGTTGTAAGAGAAGTAGGGCAACCAGTAATGGTAAGGATCCTGCAAGTGTATAAAATAAGAAGTAAATTCCCGCATTTAGTCGTTCGGCTTGATTTCCTCAACGAGTAATAATAATTAGGGTTGGAATTAATGTGGCTTCAAATATAATATAAAATATAATAATTTCTGTGGCGCCAAACGCTATAATTAGAAAGGTTTGTAGGGAGGTAAGGAGTGAGATGTATAAACGTTGGCGATTAATTGGTTCTGGGCTTATGTGATTTTGGCTGGCTAGGATTATTAGTGGAAGAAGTCAGCATGTTAGTGTTAGGAAGGGGGTTGATAGTGTGTCTGTGGCTATATATGAGTTGGAGGTGGTTCATCCGGTTTCTGATGTTCATTTTAGTCAGGATAGGCTAATAAGTGCAATTAGAAAGCTGTGTGCTGTTGTGGTTGTTCATAGAAATTTTGCAGGGGTGAGTCAGATTGTTGGAAATAGTATGATTGTTGGGATTAGTACTTTTAACATTGTAGAAGGTTAAGGTTTTGTAGTTGATCTGTCCCATGGGTTCGGGCAGTGGCAACTAGTAATGCAAGACCTGTGCTTGCTTCACAGGCAGAGAAAGCAAGAAGTATTATAGGGGTGGAGGAGAATCCTGTTGATTCAAATTGGAGTGCCCATAGGGCTAGTGCAATAAATAAAGATAATATTATCCCCTCTAAGCACAGTAGTGCGGAGAGTAGATGTATGCGGTTGAATGTTAGTCCTATTAGCCCTAAAATAAATGCTGATGTGAAGCTGAAGTGTACTGGTGTCATAGGGGGGCCGTGGGGTTGAACCACGATTTTCTGAGCCGAAATCAGAGGTCTTACTTTGGATTAGCCCCCCATTCTGCTCATTCTAGACCTCCTTGGGCTCATTCATAGATTAACCCCATAGTGAGTAGGATTAGAATGGCTGTGGCTCAAAAGAGTGTTTCGGTTGGGTTGTGAAGTTGATTTCCTCATGGAAGGGGTAATAGGAGGGCGATTTCTAGGTCGAATAAAAGAAATAAGATTGCCACTAGAAAAAATTGTAGTGAAAATGGGAGTCGAGCGGAGCCTAGTGGGTCAAACCCACACTCATAAGGTGATAGTTTTTCTGTTTCTGGGTTTATTTGAGGAATTCAGAAAGAGATTAATGCTAAAATTGACGGCACGATTAATGTGATTATAATTATGGCCACTATTAGGTTCATTATCTTTTCTTGGATTTTAACCAAGGTTAAGTAATTGGAAGTCACTTGTATTAAATTTATACTAAAAAGATTATGAGCCTCATCAGTAAATAGATACGTAGAGGAATAGTCACACTACATCGACGAAATGTCAGTATCATGCTGCGGCTTCAAAGCCAAAGTGGTGATCTGATGTAAAGTGAAATTGGATTTGTCGTATAAGGCATACTGCTAGAAAAGTTGATCCAATAATGACGTGTAGTCCGTGAAACCCTGTGGCCACGAAAAATGTTGAACCGTAGATACTATCTGCAATAGTGAATGGTGCTTCGTAGTATTCTATTGCTTGAAGGGCTGTGAAGTATAAACCTAGGATAATTGTTAGTGCAAGAGATTGAATTGCTTGTTTTCGTTCTCCTTCTATTATACTTTGCTTTGCTCCTGTTACTGTTACTTCTGATGACATTATGATATCTGTGAGAAGTAGTGTTACTTGAGAAAAGTTTATAATAATAAGGTCTGTCGGTGGTCCACATCAAACTAGTTCTGGTGTGGGGGCTAGGCTTGAGTGGTAAAAGGCTCAGAAAAACCCTAGGAAAAAAAATACTTCGGAAGTAATAAATAGGACCATACCATATCGTAATCCTTTTTGTACTGGAAAGGTGTGGTGTCCTTGGAATGTTCCTTCTCGGATTACATCTCGTCATCATTGAATTATTGTAAGAATTAATACTACTAACCCGATGAGGATAAGTGTGGTTGATTTAAAGTGAAATCAGATAGCTAGGCCAGATGTTATTAATAATGCACCTATGGCTCCTGTTAGTGGTCATGGGCTTGGGTCAACTATGTGGTATGCGTGGGTTTGGTGGGCCATTAGATGTTTTCTTGTAAATAAAGGCTTAGTAGAAGGATAAACACGTAAGCTTGGATTATAGCAACTGCTACTTCTAGAAGTGTTAGTATTACAAGGACTGTGGAAGTTAATAATGCCACTGTTGGCATTAATGGTAATAATACAAACACAGCTGTTGAGATAAGTTGAATTAGTAGGTGACCTGCAGTTAAGTTAGCTGTAAGTCGTACACCTAAGGCTAATGGTCGGATGAATAGGCTGATTGTTTCGATGATTACTAAGACTGGGATAAGGGGGGTTGGTGTTCCTTCTGGTAGAAGATGTCCTAAAGAGGATGTTGGTTGATTTAATATACCAATAATAACTGTGGCAAGTCAAAGTGGTACGGCAAATCCCATGTTTATTGATAGTTGTGTTGTAGGTGTAAACGTGTATGGGAGTAACCCAAGAAGGTTTATTGAAATAAGGTATAGTATTAATGAGGTAAATATGAGTGCTCACTTGTGTCCGCCAGTGTTTAGTGGTGTTATTAATTGGCTTACGAATCGGTTAATTAATCATGTTTGGGTTGTGGAAAGTCGGTTGTTGGTTCATCGTGGAAATGAGTTTGGGAAGAATATTGGTACTATTAGTGCGATAAAAATTAGTGAGACTCCTATAAACTTTTGGCTTGCAAATTGGTCAAATAAGCTGATTATCATTGTCAGATTCAGTTTAGGTTTTGATATTTTTTAGTGTCTAATAGAATAAACTCGTTTGGTTGAGTGTAGTTTAGGACTTTGGTTGGGGTTATGGTGAGGAGAATAACTCATGAAAAGACTAGAATTGTAAATCAAGGAAGTGGGTTTAGTTGTGGCATATTCACTAGAGGTGGTCGTTAATCACCAAGGTTTGGCTTAAAAGGCCAATGCTTATTCGGTTTTAGCTTTCTAGTGAGGCGTACTTTAGTATTCCTAAGGCTCATGCTTTAAAAGTCACTATAGGGGCTGATTCGATTACAATTGGCATAAAGCTGTGGTTGGCTCCACAAATTTCTGAGCATTGTCCATAAAATATAGCCATTTTGGACGCTATGAAGGCAGTTTGGTTAAGTCGTCCTGGTACCGCATCTATTTTAACACCTAATGATGGAACGGCTCAAGAGTGTAGAACGTCTTCGGCAGATACTATAATACGGATAGGGGATTCTTTGGGGACTACTACTCGGTTGTCAGTTTCTATTAATCGGTACTCGCCTGGTTGTAATTCTTTGGTTGGGATTATATATGCGTCAAAGTTTAGGTCACTATAATCTGGGTATTCATAACTTCAATACCATTGATGTCCTATGGCTTTTACTGTCAGGTGTGGGTCATTAATTTCGTCTATAAGGTAAAGAATTCGTAGAGATGGGAGGGCAATTAGAATCAGAATAACGGCTGGTAGTACTGTTCATACGATCTCAATTTCTTGGGAGTCTAGAATTAGTTTATTTGTTAATTTGGTTGATACTATTGCGGCAATAATATAAAGTACTAAGACACTGATTAAAAATACAATTATTAAGGCATGATCGTGGAAGTTGAGAAGTTCTTCTATAACAGGTGATGCTGCGTCTTGGAATCCTAGTTGGGCGGGGTGTGCCATATTTAAGAGATATATGGGAATTTAACCCATGATTTTACCCTGACAAGGTGATGTAATTAATTTTACTAATGTCTCTAAGAAGATGGCAGAGTGGTAATGTAATAGGCTTGAAACCTATTTATGGGGGTTCAATTCCCTCTCTTCTCGTTAGTTTGGTTGGGTTATAACAAATGCTGGTTCTTCAAATGTGTGGTATGGGGGAGGGCAGCCATGAAGTCACTCCACATTTGTTGGGGTTAGTTCAATAGATAATACTTCCCGTTTGGCAGCAAAGGCTTCTCAGATAATAAATAGGAACATGATTACTGCTACTAAAGAAATTATTGACCCAATAGAGGACAGTGTGTTTCATAGGGCGTAGGCGTCTGGGTAGTCAGAGTATCGTCGGGGTATGCCTGCTAATCCAAGGAAGTGTTGTGGGAAGAATGTAAGGTTAACACCAATAAATATTACCCCAAAGTGGATTTTTGTTCAGGTACTGCTTAGGGTATATCCTGTAAATAGGGGAAATCAGTGTACAAAGCCTGCTATAATAGCAAATACGGCACCTATTGATAGTACGTAGTGAAAATGTGCTACAACATAATAGGTATCGTGTAGCACAATATCTAATGAAGAGTTAGCCAAGATAATTCCTGTAAGTCCTCCTACTGTAAACAGAAAAATAAACCCTAGTGCTCATAGTAGAGGTGTTTCTCATTTGATGGCGCCCCCGTGGAGTGTTGCTAATCAGCTAAATACTTTTACACCTGTTGGGATAGCAATGATTATTGTTGCGGATGTGAAATATGCGCGGGTGTCTACGTCTATTCCAACAGTAAATATGTGGTGTGCCCACACGATAAACCCTAAAAGGCCAATAGCTATTATAGCTCAGACCATACCCATATATCCAAATGGTTCTTTTTTTCCTGCATAATAGGCTACAACATGGGAGATGATTCCAAACCCTGGTAAAATTAAAATGTATACTTCTGGGTGACCAAAAAATCAGAATAGGTGTTGATAAAGGATTGGGTCTCCTCCTCCGGCAGGGTCAAAGAATGTAGTATTGAGATTCCGGTCTGTGAGAAGTATCGTAATCCCGGCGGCTAGAACCGGTAATGATAGGAGTAGGAGGACAGCTGTAACTAGCACTGCTCATACAAATAATGGGGTTTGATATTGATTTGTAGTTACGGGTTTTATATTAATGATTGTTGTGATAAAATTAATGGCTCCTAAAATTGATGAAACACCTGCTAAGTGAAGTGAAAAAATTGTTAGATCTACTGATGCACCTGCGTGAGCAAGGTTGCCTGCTAGTGGTGGGTAGACTGTTCACCCCGTCCCAGCCCCAGCCTCTACGCCAGATGAGGCTAATAATAATAAAAATGATGGGGGAAGGAGTCAGAAGCTTATGTTATTTATTCGTGGGAATGCTATGTCTGGTGCTCCAATTATTAAGGGGACTAGTCAGTTTCCAAACCCTCCGATTAATATTGGTATAACTATAAAGAAGATTATTACGAAAGCGTGGGCGGTTACGATTACATTATAAATTTGATCGTCTCCTAGAAGTGACCCCGGCTGGCTGAGTTCAGCACGAATAAGAAGACTAAGAGCGGTTCCAACTATTCCTGCTCAGGCACCGAATACTAGATAAAGGGTGCCAATATCTTTGTGGTTAGTAGAGAAGAATCAACGCGTGATTATCACAGGTAGGGTGGCCGAGTTTTAGGCGGCGGTCTGTAGCACCGTATACAAGGGTTCAATTCCCTTTTCTATCAAGGCCTCGTGGTGTTTTACATATTAGGTTGCAAACCTGAAGTTGTAGATTATAATTCTACCGGGGCTTTTCCCGCCTTTTGGTACTTAACAGGCGGGAAAAGTAGGTGGATGCTCGCTGGCTTGAGCGCTTAGCTGTTAACTAAGAGTTTGTAGGATCGAGGCCTTCCCACCTAGAAGGGGCCTTAGTTTAATAAAAATGTTTGATTTGCAATTACAAGATGCAGAGTAAAATCTGTAGGTCCTATTCGAGGACTAGAAGGCTTTAGGTTAGGGTTAGGGCTTAGAAGGTTCTAGGTTTAGGTGTTTAGGGTTAGGGTTCAGGTGGTTAGGGTTAGGATGGTTAGGGTTAGGGTTAGGAGTCCTAGGGTTAGGGGTAGGGTTAGGGTTAGGGTTAGGAGGTTTAGGGTTGGGTTAGGTCGTCAGGGGGTGGTAGGGTTAGTTGGGTTAGGGTTAGGCGTTAGGGTTAGGGTATAGGACAGTCGTAGGTAAAAGTATAGGGTTAGTAGGGCGGTTAGGACTATGATAGTAGCGGTAAGGGGAAGGTCTTGTTTTGCGAGTTCTTGAATAATTAGTCATTTTGGTGCGAATCCTGTTATTGGTGGAAGTCCTCCTAGTGATAGGAGGGTTAGTGGGATGGTTGCTGTTAGAGCTGGGTTTTTTGGTCAGGTTATTGACAATGTATTGATTTTTGTTGCATCTATTGTTTTTAGGGTGAGGAATGCTGCTGATGTTATAATAATATATGTAATTAGGGCAATTAGTGTTAGTTGTGGTGCATATTTAATAATAATAATTATCCATCCTATGTGGGCAATTGAGGAGTATGCTAGAATTTTTCGTAGTTGTGTTTGGTTTAAACCTCCTCATCCTCCTACTAATGTTGATAAAATTCCTAATAGTGTTAGTAGGGTTGGGTTGGTATTTTGGGTTGTTTGAATAATTAGGGTGAATGGGGCTAGTTTTTGTCAAGTAGATAAGATTAATCCTGTGGTTAGGTTTAATCCTTGTAGTACTTCTGGAAGTCAGAAGTGTGCTGGTGCTAGTCCAATTTTTAGTGCTAATGCACAAGTAATTATTATATTTGATAGTGGTTTTGATAGGTTATTGATGCTTCATTCTCCCATAAGTCAAGCGTTTGTTGTGCTTGCGAATAGGATTAGTGCTGCTGCTGTAGCTTGAATAATAAAATATTTTGTGGTTGCTTCTACTGCTCGAGGGTGGTGTTGTTGGGCTATGAGGGGGGTGATTGCTAGTGTGTTAATCTCTAGTCCTATTCAAGCTAGTAGTCAGTGTGAGCTGGCAAACGTTATGGTGGTTCCTAATGTTAGGCTAAATAATAGGATTGCTAGTACATAGGGGTTCATTGATGGAGGGTGGATTTTAACCGCCATTTTCGGGGTATGGGCCCGAAAGCTTTTTTAGCTGACTCTATCTTAGAAGGTGGTGTAGAGGAAGCACTAAGAGTTTTGATCTCTTCGGTATAGGTTCAAGTCCTTTCTTTCTAAGAACTGAGGGGGTTTTAACCCCTGTGATTCACTCTATCAAAGTGGTCCTTAGGCATTCAGGCACAGTTCTTTAGTTAAATTTGTGGTGGTAAGCTTGCTGTTATTACTGGTAAAGCTGTATGTCATAGTACAAATGCTAGTGTGACTGGTAGGAAGTTTTTTCAGATTAGGTGTATGAGTCGGTCATATCGGAATCGAGGGTAGGATGCCCGTACTCATAGAAATATTACAGCTAGTAATGCTGTTTTAGTTATAATATACATTGTTGATAACTCAGGGGTGTTTGGTAGGTAGGAGGTTCCTATAAATAAGATTGCTGTTAGGGTATTTATTAGTAAGATGTTGGCGTATTCAGCTAGGAAAAATAATGCGAATGGGCCTCCTGCATATTCTACGTTAAACCCTGATACTAGTTCTGATTCACCTTCTGTTAGGTCGAATGGTGCTCGGTTGGTTTCTGCTAGGGTTGATGTAAATCATATTGTGGCTAGTGGTCAGGCTGGGATAATTAATCAGATTTTTTCTTGTGTTGTGCTTAGTGTATATAGAGAGTATCCTCCTGAAAAGATTATGATTGATAGTACAATTAGTCCTAGGCTTACTTCATATGAGATTGTTTGGGCTACTGCCCGTAAAGCCCCTATTAGTGCATATTTTGAGTTTGATGCTCACCCTGAGCCTAGGATTGAGTATACTGCTATGCTTGATAAGGCTAAGATGAATAGTATTCCTAGGTTTAAGTTTGTTATTGGGTTTGGGAGAGGTATAGGTGCCCATATTATTATTGCCAAGGTTAGTGCAATAATTGGTGTAATAATAAATAAGAAAGGTGATGATGATGATGGGCGGACTGGTTCTTTAATAAATAGTTTAATACCGTCGGCAATTGGTTGAATTATGCCATATGGTCCTACCACGTTTGGTCCTTTTCGTAGTTGTATATACCCTAGCACTTTTCGTTCAATTAAAGTTAAGAAAATTACTGCTAGTAAGATAAATACAATATAGATTAGGGGGTTTATTAGTTGATTTATTAGGGTGTTGAGCATGAGTTAGGGAGGGGATTTGAACCCCTGTTGAAAGGGCTTAGACCTTTTGCAATTACCAGGCTCTGCCACCCCAACAATCCCTTATTTAGGGTTGGATTATGCTCTCCCTTTGCTTAATTTATTTATGTTCATTTATTTGGGGTGGGGCGCTCTTTTAGGGTGGGCCCCTCTTTTTCCGGTCCTTTCGTACTAGGAAAATTGGCGTTACAGATAGAAACTGACCTGGATTACTCCGGTCTGAACTCAGATCACGTAGGACTTTAATCGTTGAACAAACGAACCCTTAATAGCGGCTGCACCATTAGGATGTCCTGATCCAACATCGAGGTCGTAAACCCCCTCGTTGATATGGGCTCTGGGAGAGGATTGCGCTGTTATCCCTTGGGTAACTTGGTTCGTTGGTCGGCTTTTGGCCGGGTCATTTTTGGTCAGATGTTCTGTTTCTTGGAGATGTCTCTCTTGGTTTTAAGTGTTGTTCAATCCACTCGGAGGTTGGTTTTTTCTCCGTGGTCGCCCCAACCGAAGGTAAAGTTTCATATTCATTAATTTTTAAGTTTTTATGTATGTTTGTTTAACATGAGTGGGTCTTGTACCTTAAGCTCCAAAGGGTCTTCTCGTCTTGTATTTTTATACCCGCCTCTGCACGGATAGGTCAATTTCACTGACTAGAAATGGGAGACAGCTAGGCTCTCGTCTAGCCATTCATACAGGTCCCTATTTAAAGGACTAGTGATTGCGCTACCTTTGCACGGTTAATATACCGCGGCCATTTAACTTGTAGTCACTGGGCAGGCTGGACCTCTTATACTGATTGTTGCAGGAGGCGATGTTTTTGGTAAACAGGCGAAGCTTGTGTTTGCCGAGTTCCTTCCTTTTCTTTTAGTCTTTCCTTTTTGCACTCCAGTGTGGGGATAACGATTTTTGGTTTTGGGGTTTTCCTGATTTTTGTAGTTTTCATATTACCCTCTTTTTTTGGGTTCGTTAATTATCAGTGGTTGATCCGGTCTGATTTACACTTGTGCTTGGAGAAGTTTGAGTTCTTCTTGTTACTCATTTTAGCATATTCTCTTCCATGGTTGCATGGAGTGTCCTAGTATTTTTGGGGAAGTAAGATTGTTTATTGGTATAATAAACTTTTGTTTGTCTGAGCTTTGACGCTTTCTGTTTAGGTGGCTGCTTTTAGGCCCACTGGGACATTATGTTTTTTTTAGTATAATCTTTATTCTCCTGTTAAGGTTGTATCCTTTGTTTAAGGGGCTGTACCTCCTTAAACTAACTCTCATGTTTTTCTCAGCGGTCTTTGTGCTGTGCGTTTTTGATTTGGGGTGCATGAGGCTGAACTTTTATTCATTTTCTAGGTAACCAGCTATCACCAAGTTCGATAGGTTTGTCACTTCTACCCGGAGCTCTTTCCACTCTTTTGCCACAGAGATGGGTTGGCCCTAATTTTGTACAGGCTGTCTCGGGGTAGCTCACTTGGTTTCGGGGCCTCAAACTAAAGTTCTCTTTGCTTGGGTATGCTTGCTAAATCATGATGCAAAAGGTACAAGGTTTAGTCTTTGATTTTTATGGCTTGTGTGGGTTATTTCATTTCTTTTTCAACGTTCCCTTGCGGTACTTTTTCTATAGCTTTTAATATAGGTCCTTTTCTGTCTCCCGTACTAAGGTGTGTAATGGTTTAGTTTATTGTTTTTGGGTTAAATTTTTGGTATTTATGGTGTAAATTTTTTTGTGTAGTTAAGCTAGTTGTTTGGCTCAGAGTGATCCGATTTGCACGGATTTCTTCACGGTGTAAGGGGGATGCTGTTCTGTTTAGCTACGCTCTGGGTTTATCCAAGTGCACCTTCCGGTACACTTACCTTGTTACGACTTGCCTCCCCTTGTCGGTGCTTTTGTGTTAATTAAGTTTTATGCGTCGATGACTAGGGAGAGTGACGGGCGGTGTGTACGCGCCTCAGGGCCGGGTTCAAAAGGACACTCTATTTCCTTTTTACTACTAAATCCTCCTTTAAGCATTAATTTCATGTTGCATATTCGTAATATTCTGTTTTAGAAAATGTAGCCCATTTCTTTCCATTTCGTTCGCTACACCTCGACCTGACGTTTTGAGTAGTACTCTTTTTGCTTACTTTTATCCCCTCACGGGGTAAGCTGGCGACGGTGGTATATAGGCTGGGTTGGCCAGAAATGGTGAGGTTTAACGGGGGTTATCGGTTATAGAACAGGCTCCTCTAGGGGGGTCTAAGGCACCGTCAGGTCTTTTGGGTTTTAAGCTAGTGCTCGTAATAGTTGGGCGGACTCTGTTGTATTTACATGTCTTGGTTTACGGCTGAGCATAGTGGGGTATCTAATCCCAGTTTGTTTCTCAGCTTTCGTGGGATCGGGTGTTTTTGTTGAAGCAACTTTCGTTTTTGGGTTTCGGACTCCTAGAAGCGTATAACAGCCTAAGGGCCATTTTGCTTTATTTTTATTTCCCTTAACCACGCTTTACGCCGCATTGTTGTCAACTAGAGCTATTCGTTTAACCGCGGTTGCTGGCACGAATTTTACTGGCTCTCTTAACCTCAACTAAGTCGGGTTTTCACCCATGGCTTAATGTCTATCACTGCTGAGTTCCCTTGGGGGTGTGGCTTTACTAGGCGTCTTGGGCTAAGATTCTTGTTCCTGATACCTGCTCCTCTTCCACGTTTTAGGGGGTTGGGGCATACTCACGGGGCTGCGGAGACTTGCATGTGTAAGTTGGGTTAATGCTGACAGAAAGGTAAGGACCATATCTTTGTGCGTGCGGGATTTCTTAGGACCCATCTTAGCATTTTCAGTGCTATGCTTTATATTAAGCTACGCCAG